TATGCATGAAGATAATAAATTCGGTCGTTGTGGTCGGACTCTATTATGGATTTCTGACCACATTCTCCATAGGACCCTCTTATCTCTTCCTTCTCCGAGCTCGCGTTATGGAAGAAGGAGAAGAAGGAACCGAGAAGAAAGTATCAGCAACAACCGGTTTTATTACGGGACAGCTCATGATGTTCATATCGATCTATTATGTGCCTCTGCATCTAGCATTGGGTAGACCTCATACAATAACTGTCCTAGCTCTACCGTATCTTTTGTTTCATTTCTTCTGGAACAATCACAAACACTTTTTTGATTATGGATCTACTAACAGAAATTCAATGCGTAATCTTAGCATTCAATGTGTATTCCTGAATAATCTCATTTTTCAATTATTCAACCATTTCATTTTACCAAGTTCAATGTTAGTCAGATTAGTCAACATTTATATGTTTCGATGCAACAACAAGATGTTATTTGTAACAAGTAGCTTTGTTGGTTGGTTAATTGGTCATACTTTATTCATGAAATGGGTTGGATTGGTATTAGTCTGGATACAGCAAAATAATTCTATTAGATCTAATGTACTTATTAGATCTAATAAGTACCTTGTGGCAGAATTGAGAGATTTTATGGTTCGAATCTTTAGTATTCTCTTATTTATTACCTGTGTCTACTGTTTAGGCAGAATACCGTCACCCATTGTTACTAAGAAAATGAAAGAAACCTTAGAAACGGAAGAAACAGATGTAGAAATAGAAACAACTTTAGAAACGAAGGGGACTAAAAAGGAACAAGAGGGATCCACCGAAGAAGATCCTTCTCCTTCCCTTTTTTCGGAAGAAAAGGAGGATCCGGACAAAATCGATGAAACGGAAGAGATACGAGTGAATGGAAAGGAAAAAACAAAAGATGAATTACAGGTTAAAGAGACACAATATAAAAATAGACCCGTTTATGAAACTTATTATCTGGATGTGGATCGGAATCAAGAAAATTCGAAGTTAGAAATATTGAAAGAAAAAAAAGATATCCTCTGGTTTCAATTTGAAAAACCTCTGGTAACTACTCTTTTCGACTATAAACGATGGAATCGTCCATTTCGGTATATAAAAAACGATAGATTTGAAAATGCTGTAAAAAATGAAATGTCACAATATTTTTTTCATACATGTCAAAGTGATGGAAAAGAAAGAATATCTTTTACGTACCCACCCAGTTTGTCAACTTTTTTCGAAATGATACAAAGAAAGATATCTCTATTGATAAAAGAGAAACCCTCCTCCGATGAATTGTATAATCGTTGGTTTGATACTAATGAAGAAAAAAGAAAAAACCTAAATAACAAATTTATAAATAGAGTCAAAACTCTAGACAAAACTTTAAATAGTAAATTACCTATTCTGGATGTACTTGAAAAAAGAACTAGATTTTATAATAACAATACCAAAAAAAAATGCTTATACTTACCTAAAATATATGATCCTTTCTTGAATGGAGCCTATCGTGAACGAATTATTTCAATCAAAAATGATATTTCCATACAAAATTACATAGAAAAAGATAGGATAAATAAGATTCATGGCCTCTTTCTTATTATTAATTATTTAGAATTTGAAGAGAAAAAAAATCGATTTGATAAAGTTGATAGAAATTCATTAATAAAAGAAATGAGTTTTTTCTTTAATTTAATCAATGAATTTACTGTAAAATCAGTATCAAGTTTCCATTTTAAAAAAAATTATTTTCTTTCTGAACATAAACAAGTGAAAATGAATTCAGAAGGGCAAAAAAAAAAAATAAAATTTCTATTTGATAGAGTTCTAACTGATCCTAAGAATAAATCAATTAGAAAACAATCTATTGGACTAAAAGAAATCAGAAAAAAAGTTCCGCGCTGGTCATACAAATTAATGGACGATTTGGAACACGAGGAGGGAGAAATCGACGAAATGTTAGGAAAGAATCCTGCGATTCGTTCAAGAAAATACAAACGTGTAGTAATTTTTAATGATGACCTAGCAAATACCAACGTTTCTAGTAATCCACAAAATACTAATGATAATGATGAAACAAACGACATTACTTTGATACGTTATTCACAACAATCAGATTTCCGTCGAGACATAATCACAGGCTCGATGCGCGCCCAAAGGCGTAAAACAATTATTTTGAAAACCTTTCAAGCAAACGTACACTCCCCCCTTTTTTTGGATAGAATAGACAAAGACGTTTTTTTTTCTTTTGATATCTACGAACTGGTGAAAAAAAAAATCCAAAATTGGCTTTGGAAAAACACAGAATTTAAGATTTCAAATTGTACAGAGAAAAAAGAAAAAGAAAGTACTAAAAGAAAAGAGTCGAAAAAAAGAGAAGAAGCATGTCTAGAAATAGCAGAAGCCTGGGATAGCATTGTAGTTGCTCAAGTAATAAGAGGTCTTCTGTTAGTAACTCAATCTTTTCTCAGAAAATATATTATATTACCGTCATTGATAATAGTTAAAAATATTGGTCGTATACTATTGTTTCAATTTCCCGAATGGTCCGAGGATTTAAAAGATTGGAAGCGAGAAATGCATGTCAAATGCACTTATAATGGTATTCAATTATCAGAAAAAGAATTTCCAAAAAACTGGTTACTAGATGGTATTCAGATAAAAATCCTATTTCCTTTTCGTCTGAAACCTTGGCACAAAGCTAAGCCTAAGTTACAAGAGACTTATAATGAACCAATGAAAAAAAAAGAAGAAAAAAATGATTCTTGTTTTTTAACAGTTTTGGGAATGGAAACTGAACTTCCTTTCGGTTCTCCCCGAAAACAACTTTCATTTTTTGAACCTATTTTTAAAAAACTCAAAAAAAAACTTATCAAATTTAAAAAGAAATGTTTTAGAGTTTTAATAATTTTAAAAGAAGGAACAAAATTATTTTTAACTGTCTCAAAAGAAACAAAAAAATTCGTTATTAAAAAAATTCTATTTCTAAAAAAAATAATAAAAGAACTCTCAAAAATGAGACCAAGTTTATTATTTGGATTGAGAGAAATTGAAATATATGAATTGAGTGAAAACAAAAAAGAAAAAGATTTGATAATCAATAATGAGATAATTGATGAATCATCCATTAACATTCAATCTACGAATTGGACAACTTTTTCATTGACAACAAAAAAAATACAAGATCTAACTGATAGAACAAACACAATCATAAATCAAATACAAACAATTCCAAAAGAAAACAAAAAAGTATTTCTAAGCCCACATATAAATAGTAGTTCGAACAAAATGAGTCGTGATGATAAAAGATTGGAATTGCCAAAAAATATTTGGCAGATATTAAAAAGAAGAAATGCTCGACTAATCCGTAAATCCCATTTTTTTTTTAAATTTTTCATTGAAAGGATATCCATAAATATCTTTTTATTTATCAGTAATATTCCTAGAATAAATACACAAGTTTTTTTTTATTTTTTTGAATCAACAAAAAAAATTCTTAATAAATACAATTCCTATAATAAGTATATTTACACTAATGAAATAAATCAAAATAGAACTCAATTTATTTCTACTATAAAAAAGTCAATTTCGAATATTAATAATAATAAGTCACAGACTTTTTATGACTTATCCTATTTGTCACAAGCATATGTCTTTTACAAATTATCACAAACTCCAGTCTTTAACTTTTTTAATTTAAATAAGTTAAAATTAAGATCTGTCTTTCAATATCAATATAAAAGACGATCTCTTTTTCCTAAGAATGAAATAAAAGATTATTTTGTTGGAAGCCAGAAACTATTTCATTCTGAATTAAGACATAAGAACCCCCACGATTCTGGAATAAATCAATGGAAAAATTGGTTAAAGGGTTATTCTCAGTCTAGATTAGTACCACAAAAAATGCGAAATATAGTCAATCAAGACTACATAATTCAAAAAAAACATTTAAAGAAATGCGCTTCAGATGAAAAAAACCGATTAATTAACTCCAAAAAAAAAAAAAAATTTGAAACAGATTTCTTGCTGAATCAAAAAAAAAATGTTAAAAAACAATATAGATATGATCTTTTATCATATAATTTTCTTAATTATGAAGATAAGAAGAACTCATCTATTTATAGATTACCATTACAAGTAAATCACAAACAAGAGATCTTTTATAATTACAAGAAAGATAAACGAAAATTAGTTAATATGCTGATAGATATCCCTATCAATAATTATCTAGTAGAAGATAATATTATAGATATAAATAAAAATCCCGATAGAAAAAATTTTGATTGGATAATTCTCAATTTTTGTCTTAGAAAGACAATTGATATTGGAGCCTGGATCAATATAAATACGGATACGAACAGTAATAATAATAAATATACAAAAACTCGGTTTAATAATTATCAATTAATTGATAAAATGTACAAGAAAAGTCTTTTTTATACCACGATTCATCAAAATCATGAAATCAACCCATCCAATAAAAAAAAACTTTTTGATTGGATGAGAATAAATGAAGAAATAATAAGTTGTCCTATATCAAATTTCGAACTTTGGTTTTTCCCAGAATTTGTGATACTTTATAATTCGTATAAGATTAAACCATGCGCAATACCAATTAAATTGCTCCTTTTAAATCTTAATGTAAATGGAAATGAAAAAACTAGTGAAAATAAAAGCACCAATGGAAAGAAAAAAAGAGATATTTTTATATCAATATTTTCAAATGAAAAAAAATCCGAAAACCAAAATCAAAGAGAAAAAGAATTCGCAGTCCAAAAAAAATTTGAATCACCTCTGTCAAACCAAGCAAAAGATATTGAAGAAAATTATGCGGTATCAAAAATGAAAAAAGATAAAAATAAAAAACAATACAGGAACAACATGGAAGCGGGGTTTGATTTCGTACTAAAAAAATATTTGCTTTTTCAATTGAGATGGGATGATTCTTTAAATACAAAAATGATGAATAACATCAAAATATATTGTCTACTACTTAGGTTGATAAACCCAAGAGAAATTACTATAGCCTCTATTCAAAGGGGAGAAATAAGTCTGGATATTCTAATGATTCAGAAAAATTTAAACCTTACAGAATTGATCAAAGGGGGAATATTACTTATCGAACCAGTTCGTCTGTTTATAACAAATGAAGGACAGTTTATTGTGCATCAAACCATAGGTATTTCATTGCTTCATAAGAGTTCATACACAATTAATCAAAGGCACCGAGAAAAAAGCCATATTGATAAGAATAATTTTGATGAATTCATTCCAAAACATCAAAAAATGACTGAAAATAAATACAAAAATCATTATGATTTGTTTATTCCTGAAACTATTTTAGCCCCTAGACGTCGTATAGAGTTTAGAATTCTAATTTGTTTCAATTCTAGAAATAGTATGCCTAGAAATACAGCATTTTACAATGAAAATAAGATGAAGAATCAAGTTTTGAATACAAGCAAAAGAGATAAAAATACACTAATTAAATTAAAGTTCTTTCTTTGGCCTAATTATCGATTAGAAGATTTCGCTTGTATGAATCGGTATTGGTTTGATACCAATAATGGCAGTCGTTTCAGTATGATAAAGATACATATGTATCCGCAATTTAAAAATTAACGAAACCGTGTACTAAAAAATAAATAAAATGAAATAAGGATTGACTTTATTTCCCGTGCTATAGTGCATATATGAAGACAAATAGATGCACCCATACATTGTTTTAGATTCCATTCTGCTCCATGATATGAAGTTAATGACATATCAATATTTATTTTATAAATGATCAAAAAATGTTATTAGGCTAATTTGCAATTTTAGGTATAATTTTTTATCTTTTGTGAGTGTGGAAAACCATCTTTTTGTATACTTATTCGAATTCAATTTTAAAATTGATAATTTTTATTAAAATTACGATTTTTGTATTGTCTATGACAAATAAAAAAAAAAAGAGTAGTAGTATTATTATTATTGATCAATAAAAATATCTAGCAATAAAAAAGGGGCCGGTGGGGAGAGAAGAGGGGAAGATTTCATTTTATGGTAAAAAAGTCATTCATCTCGATTATTTCGCACGAAGAAAAAGAAGAAAACAGGGGGTCTGTTGCATTTCAAATACTAAGCCTTACGAATAGGATACGAAAACTTTCTTCACATTTGGAATTACACAGAAAAGACTATTTATCTCAGAGAGGTCTCCGTAAAATTTTGGGAAAACGCCAAAGGATGCTGTCTTATTTGTCAAAGAAAAATCGAATACGTTATAAAGAATTAATTAATAAGTTAGATATTCGAGAATCAAAAACGCGTTAATTTGAATTTGAAGAGTTGAATTATTTGATTTATTAAATCTTGAATTTGAATGAACTTATTTTCGCTTTCAGTAATTCATGAAAGAATGATTCGAGGAAAAACTTATGAATATACCAGCTACAAGAAAAGACAAGATGATAGTAAATATGGGCCCCCACCACCCATCAATGCATGGCGTTCTTCGACTCATCGTTACTCTCGACGGTGAAGATGTTATTGACTGTGAACCAATATTAGGCTATTTACACCGAGGAATGGAAAAAATTGCGGAAAACAGAACAATTATACAATATTTGCCTTATGTGACACGTTGGGATTATTTAGCTACTATGTTCACCGAAGCAATAACCGTAAATGGACCAGAGTTGTTGGGAAATATCCAAGTACCTAAAAGAGCCAGCTATATTAGAGCAATTATGTTGGAGTTGAGTCGTATAGCTTCTCATCTGTTATGGCTCGGTCCTTTTATGGCAGATATTGGGGCGCAGACTCCTTTTTTCTATATTTTCAGAGAAAGAGAATTAGTATATGATCTATTTGAAGCTGCCACTGGTATGAGAATGATGCATAATTTTTTTCGTATCGGAGGAGTAGCCGCTGATTTACCTCATGGCTGGATAGATAAATGTTTAGATTTTTGCGATTATTTTTTAACAGGAGTTACTGAATATCAAAAACTTATTACACGAAATCCTATTTTTTTAGAACGAGTTGAGGGAGTAGGCATTCTTGGGAGAGGGGAAGTAATAAATTGGGGTTTATCAGGACCAATGATGCGAGCTTCTGGAATACAATGGGATCTTCGTAAAGTTGATCATTATGAGTGTTACGACGAATTTGATTGGGAAGTGCAGTGGCAAAAAGAAGGAGATTCATTAGCTCGTTATCTAGTCCGAATTGGTGAAATGAAAGAATCCATAAAAATTATTCAACAGGCTCTAGAAGGAATTCCGGGGGGACCATATGAGAATTTAGAAATCCGATACTTTGATAGAGAAAGGAATCCAGAATGGAATGATTTTGACTATCGATTTATTAGTAAAAAAGCTTCTCCTACATTTGAATTGCCGAAACAAGAACTCTATGTGAGAGTTGAAGCCCCAAAGGGAGAATTGGGAATTTTTCTGATAGGGGATCAGAACGGGTTTCCTTGGAGATGGAAAATCCGCCCACCGGGTTTTATAAATTTGCAAATTCTTCCTCAGTTAGTTAAAAGAATGAAATTGGCTGATATTATGACAATACTAGGTAGCATAGATATCATTATGGGAGAAGTTGATCGTTGAAATGATAATTGATACAACAGAAGTACAAGATATCAATTCTTTTTCTAGATTGGAATTTTTTAAAGAGGCCTCTGGAATTATATGGATCCTTATTCCTATTTTTACTCCTGTATTGGGAATCACAATAGGTGTACTAGTAATTGTATGGTTAGAAAGAGAAATATCGGCAGGGATACAACAACGTATTGGACCTGAATACGCCGGAGCTTGGGGGGTTCTTCAAGCTTTAGCAGATGGGGCAAAATTGCTTTTCAAAGAAAATCTCTTTCCATCTAGAGGAGATACTCGTTTATTCAGTATCGGACCATCCATAGCAGTTATATCCATTTTATTAAGCTATTCAGTAGTTCCTTTTGGCTCTCACCTTGTTTTAGCGGATCTCAATATCGGTGTTTTTTTATGGATTGCCATTTCAAGTATTGCTCCAATTGGACTTCTTATGTCAGGATACGGATCAAATAATAAATATTCTTTTTTAGGTGGTCTCCGAGCTGCTGCTCAATCGATTAGTTATGAAATACCATTAACTTTATGTGTGTTATCAATATCTCTACGTGCGATTCGTTAAGACATAAATTGTTCTCTATTTCTTCCTTTCTAGCAAAAGAGTGGACTGAATGGAGTAAATATCTTCATTTTTTTATTCATTATTCAGATGGATGAATTAAATTAGATAGTTATATGAGTGAAAGAAAACAGCTTATATATAAATTCGTAGTAAAAAAATTGATTCTCATTTTCTATGTATAAGAGTTAGAGAGTTCAGCGGAAATAAAGAGAAGCAGAAGAAAGCATGTACCCCAAGATTAGGTGATTAGTTATCCTAACTTGAAGCGGGTTCAAAAGATCAACTCTATTGCGTTTTCACTATCGTTTGTATGTATTATCGTACATGTATTACTTCAATGGATGATTGAACAAAAACGATTGGATGATTAGAAACACCAAGATACACAAAGGATTAGTAATGGAGATTATGTAAAAGAATGTTTCTGCATAATATACAAAGAATATTAATTGGGGCTTTAAGTTGGTAGAAATGATCAGGCAGTACTCCCCACAATTCCGATCCAGAGTATACTCCCATCCATCGATTAAATAGATAACTGTTGGAAACGAAATAATCCTTTATTTTTATTTTGTAAGTCCCCTTTTTCTTTTCTCAGAAAAATAATGAAAAGAAGAATAGAAACGAAAAAAAAAAAAGAGAAAGGAATACAATTACAGTAGAAAAAAGATCTTTTTTATTCTTCCTTTATATTATACTTTTCTTCTTTCTTTTCTATACTTTCTATATCCATATTCATATAGATAGAATTTGTATCATAATTTATGAATTAGTGTAGAATTCTTTTTCGTAAGTGACGTAAGTGAAAAGGATGGGTTATTGATATTGTTACAATGAGTATTTTATTGAAGAATTAAGTTATTGCTCAGACAAATTTAAATGATTGTCGAAATTATTAAAGAAAGGATGAGATCAATTCAGAAATACTTTAACTTTTATTAATTTTTTAATAATTATTTATTTATTTTAATAAATAAATAATTATTAAATATTAAAACAAAACAGACAGAATTAAATTGGTCTAATTTGGGATCATACGATACTTATCCATCTTATAAACATATCAAGATAAAATAATACTATAAAATAATACGAATTCGGTCCTTAGATTTATTTATGGTCCTCAAGGAGCCGTATGAGATGAAAATCTCATGTACGGTTCTGGAATAGCGATGGGAACAGTGATGGTATCACCGACTATGATTATCTAATAGTTCAAGTACAGTTGATATAGTTGAGGCCCAATCAAAATATGGTTTTTGGGGATGGAATTTGTGGCGTCAACCTATAGGGTTTATCATTTTTCTAATTTCTTCCCTAGCAGAATGTGAAAGATTACCTTTTGATTTACCAGAAGCAGAAGAAGAATTAGTAGCAGGTTATCAAACCGAATACTCGGGGATCAAATTTGGTTTATTTTACGTTGCTTCTTATCTAAACTTATTAATTTCTTCATTATTTGTAACAGTTCTTTACTTGGGCGGTTGGAATATCTCTATTCCATACATATTTGTTTCTGATTTTTTTGAAATAAATAAAACAGATGGTGTCTTTGAACCGACAATTGGTATCTTTATTACATTAGCTAAAACTTATTTGTTCTTGTTCATTCCTATCACAACAAGATGGACTTTACCTAGGCTAAGAATGGACCAACTATTGAATCTTGGATGGAAATTTCTTTTACCTATTTCTCTCGGGAATCTATTATTAACAACTTCGTCCCAACTCTTTTCACTCTAAAAGAATAGGATATCCTATATTTCTAACTTGGATCAAACAAGAGAAATAAACAAACATAAAATTATTTATATATATTTACGATATGTTCCCTATGGTAACTGGGTTCATGAATTATGGTCAACAAACAGTACGAGCTTCAAGGTACATTGGTCAAAGTTTCATGATTACCTTATCCCACATAAATCGTTTACCTATAACTATTCAATATCCTTATGAAAAGGCGATCGCCGCGGAACGTTTCCGCGGTCGAATCCATTTTGAATTTGATAAATGTATTGCTTGTGAAGTCTGTGTTCGTGTATGTCCTATAGATCTACCCGTCGTTGATTGGAAATTTGAAACTGATATTCGTAAGAAACGATTACTTAATTACAGTATTGATTTCGGAATCTGTATATTTTGTGGTAACTGTGTTGAGTATTGTCCAACAAATTGTTTATCAATGACTGAAGAATATGAACTTTCTACTTATGATCGTCACGACTTGAATTATAATCAAATTGCCCTGGGTCGTTTACCCATATCAGTACTTGACGATTATACAATTCGAACAATTTTGAATTCGCCTCAAATCAAAAATAAGTAAATCCCCCGATTAAAGAAAAATTTTGAATTCCTAAGGTTCAATTTTGATTTAAAGAAATGAGTTTTTTTCGTTTTGTTTGGTCTCAATAACTACAAATCTCAACTAGTACTTGGTTGGGAAGAATTACGAATTAATTTGGATTGAAAATGGATTAATTAATATATCGGACATTTGTATAGTTTCATATCCGAACTACTCTCTTCTCTTCAGCTAAAACATGAAAGTAGTCCAATAACTGTACCCGCATTAATTCACACCCTTTAGGATTTAAAGGATTAAATCCAATTAGAAATTTTTTATGAATCATCAATAATTTTTTCTGGTCTGGTCTCAATAAAGTCATGAAAAACATTTTGATTTATTTATCTCTTATTTTACATAAAATGGATTTGCCTGGACCAATACATGATTTTCTTTTAGTCTTTCTGGGCTTAGGTCTTATTTTAGGAGGTATAGGAGTAGTATTACTTACCAACCCAATTTATTCTGCCTTTTCCTTGGGATTAGTTCTTGTTTGTATATCATTATTCTATATCCTATTAAATTCGTATTTTGTAGCTGCTGCACAACTCCTTATTTACGTGGGAGCTATAAATGTTTTAATCATATTTGCTGTGATGTTCATGAACGGTTCAGAATATTACAAAGATTTTAATCTTTGGACCCTTGGGGATGGGGTTACTTTGCTGGTTTGTACAAGTATTTTTGGTTTACTAATGATTACTATTACAGATACGTCATGGTACGGGATTATTTGGACTACAAGATCAAACCAAATTATAGAGCACGATTTGATAAGTAATAGTCAACAAATTGGAATTCATTTATCAACAGATTTTTTTCTTCCATTTGAATTCATTTCGATAATTCTTTTAGCTGCTTTAATAGGTGCAATTGCCGTGGCGCGCCAGTAATAAATCTATAAAATTAGCAAGAGCAATCAAAACAAAACTTCATTCTGTGTTATCACATTTATTTCCCTTCAATTCGAATTTTAAATTGTTTATGTCTAAAATAGCAATTCTTTTATTCGATTTATTACCAATATATTTCTTTATTCCATACTTTTTCTTTTTATATTATTCTAGTCAATTGAATCCCTTGCATTCTTGTTCATATTATATTGAAATGAATCGAAATTAATAAGGAGTTGGTTTAATGATGCTCGAACATGGACTTGTTTTGAGTGCCTACTTATTTTCTATCGGTATCTATGGATTGATCACCAGCCGAAATATGGTTAGAGCTCTTATGTGTCTTGAACTTATACTGAATGCGGTTAATATGAATTTCGTAACATTTTCTGATTTTTTTGATAGTCGTCAATTAAAAGGAAATATTTTCTCCGTTTTTGTTATAGCCATTGCAGCCGCTGAAGCAGCTATTGGACCAGCTATTGTTTCGTCAATTTATCGTAACAGAAAATCAACTCGTATCAACCAATCGAATTTGTTGAATAAGTAGTATCAATGATAGGTAGTATTAACCAGAGAAAGTCGAATATTCATAAATTCGAATTAGCGTGTATTATACATAATGTATGATCATGTTTGCGAAAATATAAGAACTCAAATCAAAGTATCTTGGCTCTCTCACATGACTCGATCCGAAAGTAGATTGATTAGAACAATTCTGGTAAATCTAAATCATTGATTCATCTGGTATCTAAATATATGATTCATTTAAAAGTTTACTAGATCGACAATTTCTGATTAAAAAAAAATTATAGATGCAATGTCACATTCAGTAAAGATTTATGATACGTGTATAGGGTGTACTCAATGTGTCCGAGCCTGCCCCACAGATGTATTAGAAATGATACCTTGGGACGGGTGTAAAGCTAAGCAAATTGCTTCTGCTCCAAGAACAGAGGACTGTGTAGGTTGTAAGAGATGTGAATCCGCTTGTCCAACGGATTTCTTGAGTGTTCGAGTTTATTTGTGGCATGAAACAACTCGAAGTATGGGTCTAGCTTATTAATACGTTCCAAAAAACCTTACTTGAATACAATTACTTTTTTTTACTTTTATCGACAAAAACCCGCGCTCAAAATAATATATTTTTTTTGAGAACGGGTTTTTCTGGTCCAAGTGTATCTTGTTTTTACTACGAATTATTTTCCTTGGTTAACCATAGTTGTAGTTTTTCCAATATTTGCGGGTTCCCTAATTTTCTTTCTTCCGCATAAAGGAAATAAGGTAATTAGGTGGTATACTATATGTATATGTATAATAGAACTCCTTCTAATAACCTACACGTTCGGTTATCATTTCCAATTGGACGATCCATTAATCCAACTGACAGAGGAGTATAAATGGATCTATTTTTTTAATTTTTCCTGGAGATTGGGAATAGATGGAATTTCTATAGGACCCATTTTGCTGACGGGGTTTATCACGACTTTAGCTACTTTAGCGGCTCGGCCCGTTACTCGAGAGTGCCGATTATTCCATTTTCTGATGTTAGCAATGTATAGCGGTCAAATAGGACCATTTTCTTCTCAAGACCTTTTACTTTTTTTCATCATGTGGGAATTAGAATTAATTCCAGTTTATCTACTTCTAGCTATGTGGGGAGGAAAGAAACGCTTGTATTCAGCTACAAAATTTATTTTGTACACTGCAGGAAGTTCCGCCTTTTTATTAATGGGAATTCTAGGTGTTTGTTTATCTGGTTCTAACGAACCAACATTGAATTTTGAAACATCAGCTAATCAATCGTATCCTGTAGCACTCGAAATGTTATTCTATATTGGATTTTTTATTGCTTTTGCTGTTAAATCGCCGATTATACCCTTACATACATGGTTACCAGACACTCATGGAGAGGCGCATTACAGTACTTGTATGCTTCTAGCTGGAATATTATTAAAGATGGGGGCGTATGGATTGGTTCGAATCAATATGGAATTATTACCTCATGCCCATTCTATATTTTCTCCTTGGTTAATAATAGTAGGTACAATGCAAATAATCTATGCAGCTTCAACATCTCCCGGGCAACGTAATTTAAAAAAAAGAATAGCTTATTCCTCTGTATCTCATATGGGTTTCATAATTATAGGACTGGGTTCTATAAGCGATACAGGACTCAATGGAGCCGTTTTACAAATAATATCTCATGGATTTATTGGCGCCGCACTTTTTTTCTTGGCAGGAACAAGTTATGATAGAATACGTCTTGTTTATCTGGATGAAATGGGTGGAATGGCTATCCCAATTCCAAAAATATTTACGACTTTCAGTATCTTATCAATGGCTTCTCTTGCATTACCGGGCATGAGCGGTTTTGTTGCAGAATTGATAGTATTTTTTGGAATACTTACTAGCCAAAAATATCTTTTAATGACAAAAATATTAATTACTTTTGTAATGGCAATTGGAATCATATTAACTCCTATTTATTCATTATCTATGTTACGACAGATGTTCTATGGATACAGGCTTTTTAATGCTTCAAACTCTTATTTTGTTGATTCTGGGCCGCGAGAATTATTTGTTTCGATCTGTATTTTTGTACCCATAATAGCTATGGGTATTTATCCGGATTTCGTTTTCTCATTATCAGTTGATAAAGTCGAAGCTCTTTTATCTAATTATTTTTATCCATAGTTTTTGTAAGTAAACCAAAAAATCAAACGGAAATCCTATAATTTTTAAAATTGTTTGTTGGTGTTGCACAATGAAAAATAAGTCCTTTTTTTCTTCTCTTAAGTTGGAGTAAAAGAAATTGGAATTATATTATAACCTGGTATGTAATCCATCGCGAAGCCATTACTTTGAATTAAGTAATGGCTTCGCGATGGATTACACGAAGTTTTCTTATATACACTTATGCCGTCCTATGTTTATTTTGTATTTGTCAAGTCCTTTCTTCAATTCAATTAGATGTTAATGGAAATGAACCATAACTATGCAACCCTATTCCTAATAAATTAACCCCAAAATAGCATACCCAAATTATAAGAAAGCCCATCGAGGCCACAATTGCGGAATTTACACTTTCAAAATTTTTATTTGTTCTAATATGTAAATAAATTGCAAATATGGTCCAAGTAATAAATGCCCAAGTCTCCTTTGGATCCCAATTCCAATATGATCCCCACGCTTCATTAGCCCATACTGCGCCTGAAAGTATACCTATGGTTAAAAAGATAAACCCTAGACTAATAATACGATAACTCCAAAGATCCAATTGTTGAATCAATTGAAACCTATAATAATTTCTAGAAGAAAGAAAAGAAGTCTTTAGTAAAAGATTATTTTTTTCTCTCACATATTGAATCCAAGAAAATGTCTCATTTATTAAATTATTTCTTTGCCTAAACATCTTTATGAATTTTCGAAATGTAATGACTAGAAGAGCTAGCGATAATAATGATCCGCATAAAAGAGCTGCATAACCTAATACCATCATACTTACGTGCATCATTAACCAATGGGATTGAAGAGCGGGTACTAATATTGCGGATTGATGCATTTCAGTTAAAAGACCTGAAGTAGCAAAGCCTTGAGTAAAAATAGCACTTGGCGCGGTTATTACGTTTAAATTGAAATGATTTTTATACTTTTTCAAATACGGAACCATATGAATAATGGAGAAACTCCATGAAAGAAAGATTAATGATTCATATAAATTACTTAATGGTAAATGTCCCCAATAAATCCAACGAGTAACTAATAATCCTGTTATACAAAAAAAAGTCGCTATCATCCCCTTTTCGGACGAATGATATAGTCCTACGATTTCATCGACTAACAAGGTTATCAAATGAATTGGAATTACAATTGAAACGACGGAAAAGGATATATGAATTAATATATGTTCTAAAGTTGAAAATATCATAAAAAATTTAAAATTTTAAAAAGGAAGTTCCTGAATTAATTAATTTAAATTATAGGATAGGAATTGAAATCGGGAATTGAATTTAGTATAGGACTTACTCTCTCTTTTAGCTCTTTTAGAAGATGCCATGCCGCCACTCGGACTCGAACCGAGATGCTCTAGCACTGCTTCCTAAGAGCAGCGTGTCTACCGATTTCACCATAGCGGCTTGTTCGAAATCATAATAACCTAATAACCTATTTTTATTCAATCGTCGCCAGTGAAGTAGTAAATTCAATAGTGAAGTAGTAAATTCAATGAAAGATGTATATCTTTACGAAAGATTCAAATGAAAATTGATGAATAAAAACTTGTTTAAAAATTAGGAATTTTAACGTAAGGCTTTCAATAATAATCCTTATTTTTGGTATATTTTTTTTTATTAGAGTGTCCGTTTTATTAACAATGGGGTTTTAAAAAATTTATTATTTTCTGCTCGAATAAAATCTAATTGTTGTAACTTGATAGTTCTGACTTCAATCCAGGGATAGAACCAAAAATGTTCTTTCTCATTTTTTCATTTTTTAATAATTGATTTCTTATTTATTTAGCTGATTTATTTTACGAATCTATAAAAAATGCATTTTTTATATTTTTAGATGACGACGACAAAAATACTCTTTTTATGTATCATCAAAAAATTGTGATACATAAAAAGAGATTTATGTAACTATTTGTATAGCTTTGTATTAAAAGTAAGTGTTTTAATTGTTTTTAACTGTGTAGAGAATTTTTGTTAAGATTTAGCAAACCAATTAAATATTGGTAGGTATTGGTCTGGGCTAGTTATATTATGTAATAAAATAATAAAAGATTTCACTTTTTATTATATTATTATAATTGTATTGTACTTCAAAAAAAAAAAAAAAATATATTCGTTTTTTTTTTTTTTTTTCAAATTTTTTTTCTAAATTAGACTGATTGTTTTTCGAGTCAGAACAATAAAAATCATTCCAATCGTTGATTATTTATTTGTCACATAAAAAAAACTTTTTGAACTCCTTGTAGAAAGAGATTTACCTAACGAAAAAGCTTTCAATGCTGTCCAATATCCTTTCTTTTTCCAAATATTTTTACGAATCCGTTTTTTTGATATAGAAGTACGTTTTTTTGGAACTGCCATTCAAAAATTCTAATAAGTTTTTAATTGCTATAGTTGGATGTCAAAGACATCTATTGTTCAAAACCAATTGTTCTTTCATATTAATTATCTAGCTACCTATTTATTTTTTAGATTGTACTTTCTTCCTAAAAATATTACTATAGAAAAATCGACTAAACTAGAAAAAAAAAAAAAAAAAAAATATGTTATTATTATAATATGTTATTTTAAATTAAATAAAAAAAATGATTCTTTCTATTCCATACAATATCCAGACAATATTGAATAATTCATATTTATTTTATTGGTGTTCTTATTCGTTCAAATTCATATCTATAAAATCTGCTATGTCGTATAAATCTAATTCAGTAAAGTTGATATGATAAAATAAAAAAAAAAAAAATACAAACAAAAAGACTCTATCTTTTTTATATCTCTGTCTAGTTTATTTTTGTCATCCTACATTGATTTATACAGTTAATCAAATAGCCTAAAAGAAAAAGGTTTACTTAATAACCTTATTAATTAATAAAAAAAATAGCCATATTTTTTTATAAATCCAACAGAGTCCATCGAATTTTAATTTTAGAATGTGGAAGAGACTAGTACTTAATTTGTTAAAAGCGCCAAGATAAATGATTTTTTAAAAGCCATTTTAGTAATTCCTCCTTTAAATTTTATGTAAATTTATGTAAAGTCAAGTCTTGGATGTCATGTCATACTTTGGAGATCATAGCGTTTCCTTAAATGTCTTTTATTACAATATAACGAGAGTTCAAAAATCCATTGTTTAATAATTCTGAATAACTCAACTAAAATAAATAACTTTTCTTTTATAAGTTTAAGTTGTGGTAGTTTTTTTATGATTTATATCAAATAATAGTTTTGGTGGAATTATTTGTCTTGATCTATATCTATAGATATATGGAAATTGTTGTAATATATAATTATAATGAAAATTTTCATTATTTGGATCTTCATCCAATTTTACTTAACTTAATAAAATTATTGAATTTTTATAAAAATAATACTTTATTTTTCAATAGGAATCATATCATTTCACCAATTTGAACCTCTTAGTTTTTCAATATTTCAAAGAGTTGAAAAAGATTCAGAATAATTAAGGATAGAAAATTCGATATTTTCTATATTTTCATTTTTTATTAACTGACCCCTTTCATTTCAAAAGAAATAAGAGCCGGTAACTCAGAAACAATTAATTAATAGAAAAATAAAAAGATTTTTATTTATTTATTTTTATGGAATATACATATCAATATTTATGGATTATACCCTTTATTCCACTTCCAGTTCCTATATTAATAGGAGTAGGACTTTTACTTTTTCCAACGGCAACAAAAAGTCTTCGCCGTATGTGGGTTTTTCCTAGTGTTTTATTGTTAAGTATAGTTACGATTTTTTCAAGCTATCTATCTATTCAACAAATAAATAACCCTTCTATTTATCTATCTATATGGTCTTGGACTATAAATAATAACTTTTCGTTAGAATTTGGATATTTGGTTGATCCACTTACTTCTATTATGTTAATATTAATCACTACTGTTGGAATTATGGTTCTTATTTATAGTGACAATTATATGTCTCATGATCAGGGATATTTGAGATTTTTTGCTTATATAAGTTTTTTCAATACTTCAATGGTAGGATTAGTTACTAGTTCTAATCTGATACAAATTTATTTTTTTTGGGAATTGGTTGGAATGTGTTCATATCTATTAATAGGTTTTTGGTTCACACGACCGACTGCAGCGAATGCTTGTCAAAAAGCATTTGTAACTAACCGCGTCGGGGATTTTGGTTTATTATTAGGAATTTTAGGTTTTTATTGGATAACAGGCAGTTTAGAATTTCGGGATTTGTTTGAAATATTCAATAACTTGGTTTATAATAATGAAGTTAATGTTTTATTTGTTACTTTGTGTTCCTTTCTTTTATTTTCGGGCGCAATTGCTAAATCTGCCCAATTTCCCCTTCATGTATGGTTACCCGATGCTATGGAAGGGCCTACCCCTATCTCAGCTCTTATACACGCTGCTACTATGGTCGCGGCCGGAATTTTTCTTGTAGCTCGGCTACTTCCCCTTTTCATAGTTATACCTTACATAATGAATCTAATAGCTTTGATAGGTATAATAACATTACTTTTAGGAGCTACTTTAGCTCTTGCTCAAAAGGATATTAAGAGGGGTTTAGCTTATTCTACAATGTCTCAATTGGGTTATATAATGTTGGCTATAGGTATGGGGTCTTATCGAACTGCTTTGTTTCATTTGATTACTCATGCTTATTCCAAAGCATTATTGTTTTTAGGATCTGGATCCATTATTCATTCAATGGAAAGTATTCTCGGATATTCTCCAGATAAAAGCCAGAATTTGGTTCTTATGGGAGGTTTAAAAAAACATGTACCAATTACAAAAACATCTTTTTTATTAGGTACACTTTCTCTTTGTGGTATCCCCCCCCTTGGCTGTTTTTGGTCAAAAGATGAAATTCTTAATGATAGTTGGTTGTATTCACCGATTTTTGCAATAATAGCTTTTTCCACAGCGGGATTAACTGCATTTTATATGTTTCGGATTTATTTACTTACTTTTGAGGGACATTTAAATGTTCATTTTCAAACTTACAGTAGCAAAAAAAATAGCTCGGTCTATTCAATATCTTTATGGGGTAGAGAAGGGCCAAAGAGAATTAAAACAAATTTTCGCTTAGTTCCTTTATTAACAATGAATAATAATGAAAGGACTTCTTTTTTTTGTAAAAAGAAATATCGCATGAATAGGAATGAAAGAAATATGATGGAGCCTTTTATTACTATTCAAAATTTTGGTACTAAGAACCCTTTTGTCTATCCTCATGAGTCGGACAATACTATGTTATTTCCTATGCTTTTATTAGGTATATTTACTTTGTTCATTGGATTCATAGGAATTCCTTTCTTCACTCAATTTAATCAAGAAGGAATGCGGTTGGATATATTATCCAAATTGTTAACTCCGTCTGTAAACCTTTTACATCAAAATAAAAAAAATTTGATGGATTGGGATTGGTATGAATTTATAACAAAAGCAACTTTGTCGGTCAGTATAGCTTCTTTTGGAATCCTTATAGCATCCTTTTTATATAAGCCTGTTTATTCATCTTTACAAGATTTGAATTTTTTTAATTCATTTGGTAAAAGTATTCCTAATAAACTGCAAATTTTTGGAGATAAAATAATAAATGGGATATATGATTGGTCATATAATCGTGGTTATATAGATTTTTTTTATGCAAGATTCTTAATTCAAGGTATAAGAAGATTGGCTGAATTAGTTCATTTTTTTGATAGACGACTAATTGATGGAATTACGAACGGAGTTGGTATTTCAAGCTTTTTCCTAGGGGAAGGTATTAAATATGTAGGGGGCGGTCAAATTTCTTCTTATCTTTTATTGTATGTATCTTATGTATTAATCTTTTCCTTCTTTTTTTTCTTTCAATATTTCTAACTTCGAATTTTCTT